AAAGATTCTCTTTGAAAAGTAGTTTTACCCCATCTGCTAGAGCTTGAAGAATTCCCAAGGGGCCGGCGTATTCAGGTCCAATACGTTGTTGTATCCCTGCAGATATTTCTCTTTCTAACCAAACAATTACTAGTACACCTAGTGTGATTCCTAATACAAGAGTCAAAATAGGGACAAGCACCCATATGATCCCATAGACTTCTTTTAAGAATTCCAATCTGGAAAACGAATGGATGGCTTGTAGTTCTGTTGTATTATCAATTATCATTTCAACGATCAACTTCTCCCATAATGATATCTATACTACCTAGTATCGTCATAATATCAGCCAATTTCATTCTTTTAACTAACTGAGGCAGAATTTGCAAGTTGATAAAACCCGGTGGGCGAATTTTCCATCTCCAAGGAAAAACACTCTGATCTCCTATCAGAAAAATTCCCAATTCTCCTTTTGGTGCTTCGACTCTTACATAAAGTTCTTGTTTGGACAATTCAAAAGTTGGAGAAGGTTTTTTACTAATAAATCGATATTCAAAATCATTCCATTCAGTATCTTTTACTCTATCAAAGCGTCGGATTTCTAAATTCTCAAAGGGCCCCCCTGGAATTCCTTCCAGAGCCTGTTGGATAATTTTTATGGATTCTGTCATTTCACTGATTCGTACTAAATAACGAGCTAATGAATCCCCTTCTTTTTGCCATTGAACCTCCCAATCAAATTCGTCGTAACACTCATAATGATCAACTTTACGAAGGTCCCATTGTATTCCGGAAGCTCGTAGCATTGGTCCTGATAAACCCCAATTTAGTGCTTCTTCTCCTCCAATAATGCCTACGCCCTCAACTCGTTCTAAAAAAATAGGATTCCGTGTAATAAGCTTTTGATATTCAGCAACCCTTGTTAAAAAATAATCACAAAAATCCAAACATTTATCTATCCATCCATGAGGTAGATCAGCAGCTATTCCTCCGATACGAAAATAATTATGCATCATTCGCATACCGGTGGCAGCTTCGAATAGGTCATATATCAATTCTCGTTCTCGAAAAATATAGAAGAAAGGGGTCTGTGCCCCAATATCTGCCATAAAAGGACCAAGCCATAACAAATGAGAAGCTATACGACTCAACTCCAACATAATGGCTCTGATATAGCTAGCCCTTTTAGGTACTTGAATATTGCCTAGTTGTTCGGGTCCATTTACGGTTATTGCTTCTGTGAACATAGTAGCTAAATAATCCCAACGTGTTACATAAGGCAAATATTGTATAATTGTTCGGTTTTCCGCAATTTTCTCCATTCCTCTGTGTAAATAACCCAATATTGGTTCACAGTCAATAACATCTTCACCATCGAGAGTAACGATAAGTCGAAGAACACCATGCATTGATGGGTGGTGAGGACCCATATTGACTATCATGAGGTCTTTTCTTGTAGTTGGTGCAATCATAAGTTTTTTACCGAGTCATTCTTCCATGAATTGCTGAAAGTAAAAAGAAGTTCATCAAAATTGAAACGCATAAGTTCAAATGATATCACTCTTTAAATTAACGAGTTTTTGTCTCTCGAATATCCAACCGATCAATTAATTCTTTATAACGTACTCTATTTTTTTTTGACAAATAAGCCAGTAATCGTTGACGTTTTCCCAAAATTTTTCGCAAACCTCTCTGAGATGAATAGTCTTTTTTGTGCAATTCCAAATGTGAAGTAAGTCTCCTTATCTTAGTGGTGAAACTGAATACTTGAAATTCAACAGACCCTCTGTTTTCTTCATTTTCTTTTTGAGAAATAACCGAAATGAATGAATTTCTTACCATAAAAAAAAGCCTCCTCTCCCTTTTTACAGATATGGATTTTACCGATCAGTAATAATAATGTCATTCATTTTAATGTGGTATATACAATAATCTAATTTAAATTTCTTTATGAACTCCTAATTTTATCAATTCAAATGAATCAATCCAATTGAAAATTAGATTTAGATAGGGAGAGAAAAGGATTGGCACATTTTCGTATTCACAAAAGCGAAGAATTTAGACCTAAAATGAAGAGGGTTCTGTTGATTCATTTCTAGATCGAATTGATACATTATTCATTTAGTATTGGATATTTAGAATGAAATGTAAGACAGGACGTGTGATGTGTGTATTTATTTGCTTTCATATATCCTATATAGTAGAGGATATATAGGAAAAATGGACTATCAACGAATTTTCAATCGTGGATACAAATGTATCCTTAACATACTGAAACGACTGCCATTATTGGTATCAAACCAATAGCGATTCATACAAGCTAAATCTTCTAATCGATAATTAGGCCAAAGAAAGAACTTCAATTTCATTAATTGATTTGTCTCTCTATCAAGGTGATTACTGTCACCTAGAACTTGGCTGCTATTCTTTTCGTTGCAAAATACAGGATTTCCATCTACATCATTCCTATTCTTTGAATTGAAAGAAATTAGAATTCTTAATTTTCTACGACGCCTAAATGAGAAAATATTTTCAGGAACAAGCAAATCCAAATGATTTTTGTCTCTATTTCTTGTTATTCTTTCATGTGGTGGAATAGATTCATCAAAATTATTCTTAGCAACATATCTTTGCTCTCGGTATCTTTGATTAGTTTGGTGCTTACTCTTATGAACCAACAAAATACCGATGGTTTGATACATAATAAACTGTCCGTCGTTTTTTACAGACAGACGAATGGGTTCGATAATAAATATTCCCTTTTTCATCAATTCTGGAAGAGTTAAATTCTTCTGAATCAGCATTATATCCAAACTCATTTCTCCCCTTTGAATCGAGGATATAGAAATTTTTCTTGGATCTATTAGTCTAAGCAGGAAACAATATACCTTAATATTATTGATCAGTCTTTGATTCAAAGTATCGTCCCATCTCAATTGAAAAAGCAAATAACGTTTCAGGAACAAATCTAGTTCTGCTTCCGTGTTACTTTTGTATTGTTTTTTCTTTTTACCTTTTTTCATGTCCGATCTCGCATAATCTTCTTCAATATCTTTTTGTTGGTTTGAAAGAACGGATCCAAGATCCCCTTGGCTTGTGGTTTTTTTTTCTTCTTGATTTCGATTCTTTATTTTTTTATTCGATGGTATCAAAAAACTTCCCTTTTGCTTTTCATTAATCTTTTGATTTTGATTACTATTTTCATTTCTATTCAAATTTAAAAGAAGTAATTTGCTTGGTATAAACCAAGATTTCGTTTTATATGTATTATAAAGTAACAAAAATTCTGGGAAGAACCAAAGTTCCAGATTCAATATGGGACGCTTTAGTATTTTTTCATTCATCCCCATCCAATCAAAAAAGACTTTTGGGGAGTTTGGTAAATTCATTTCTGGAATCATAAGATAAAAAATATTTTTTTTATCAATTATTTTATAATTATTAGTAACAATCTGAGTATTTTGATTACTATTGGCATCGATCGTGATCCAGGCCTCAATATCGACTTTTTGTCTAAGATCAAAATTGATAATTTTCCAATCCAAATATTTCCTATCGGGAGTTTTTTCCATATATAGAATATCGCCCTTTCCTAGATAATTATTGATAGGGATACTCCTCAGCATATCAAAAAAAGTGTCTTTATATGTGTTGTAATTATAAGAAATCTCTTGATTCTTATTTCCTTCAAACGGCGATCTAGAAATAAATGAGTCCTTTTTATTTTCAGAATTAATAGTTTTATTTTCAGAATTAATAGATTTATATGATAAAAGATCATATTTATAGTATTTTGGAAAATTATCTTTTTGATTCAATAATGAATAGACTTCCAAAATATTTTCTTTTTTGTAATCAATTAATTGGTCTTTTTCATATAAATTCCATTTGCTGAAATTTTTCCTTTTAACCATACGACGTTGATAAACTCTATTCCGCCATTGTTGTGGTATTAATCTAGACCATCTGATCTGAGATAAATCATATTGATAATGCCCTCTTAACCAGTTTTTCCATTGATTCATTTCAGAACTCGGAAGTCTGTTATCCCTTAATTTAGAATGAACTATTCCTTGTGTTTCAAAAGAATCCTTTATTTTAGGCTTAAGAAAAAAAGGGATTCCTTGATATTGAAGAAATGATTTTAATTTATACAAGTTAATAACTTGGGTTTGTGATAATTTGTAAAATACATATGCTTGTGATAAGTACGATAAGTCATAAAAAATATGTGAATTTGTCTGACTATTACTAATATTAGAAAGTGACTTTTTTATAGTCGAAATAAACTCAATTGGATTTTTATTTTTTTTATTAATTATTTCTTGACTTGTTTCATTATTGTAAATGGATTTATTCATAATTTTTTTTGTTGATTCAAGAAATAATTTTCTCTTTATTCTGGGAATATTAATGATAGATAAAAATATATTTGTGTAGATTCTTTCAATTAAAAATTTAAAAACAAAAGGTAATTTAGAGATTAATCGAGCATTTCTTCTTTTTAATATTTGCCATTTTTCTAATCTTTTAGCATTATAACTTGTTTTGTTAAGACTAATATTTATTTCTGGAGTTACTTTTTTTTTCTCTTTTGTAATTCTTTCTATTTGATTTCTAATTGTATTTGTTTTATCAGTCAGATCCTTCATTTTGTTTTCTGTCAATGAAGAATTTGTCCAACCTGGAGATGCAATTTGACTAAATGACTCATGAATCATCTGATTGCTGATTATGGGATCTCTTTCTTTTTTAGTTTCACTCGAGTCATATACTTCTACTTCTCTTGATCGAAATAAGAGAATTGGATTCACTTTTAAGAGTTCTTTTCTTATTTTTTTAAAAAAAACGACACTTTTGATAACCCATTTTTTTGTTTCTTTTGAAACTTTTCGAAGTAATTTTATTTTTCCTTTTAAAATTTTTAGAAGTAGAAAATATTTCTTTTTGAATTTTCCAATTTTTTTTTCGAGTTCCTTAAAAATGGGTTCAAAAAAAGAGGGTCGTTTTCGGGGAGAACC